CCTCTTTGAAAAGTAATTTGGTACCATCTGCTAGAGCTTGAAGAATTCCCAAAGGTCCTGCGTATTCAGGACCAATACGTTGTTGTATACCCGCAGATATTTCTCTTTCTAACCAAACAATTACTAGTACACCTATTGTAATTCCTAATACAGGAGTAAAAATAGGGATAAGCACCCATATGATCCCATAGACCTCTTTTAAGGATTCCAATCTAGAAAAAGAATTGATAGCTTGTACTTCTGTTGTATCAATTATCATTTTAACGATCAACTTCTCCCATAATGATATCTATACTACCTAGTATCGTCATAATATCAGCCAATTTCATTCTTTTAACTAACTGAGGAAGAATTTGCAAATTAATAAACCCCGGTGGCCTAATTTTATATCGCCAAGGAAAAACGCCCTTATCTCCTATCAGAAAAATGCCCAATTCTCCCTTTGGTGCTTCGACTCTCGCATAAAGTTCTTGCTTCGACAATTCAAAAGTCGGAGAAGGTTTTTTACTAATGAATCGATAGTCAAACTCATTCCATACAGTATCTTTTACTCTATCAAAGCGACGAATTTCTAAATTTTCATAGGGACCTCCTGGAATTCCTTCTAGGGCCTGTTGAATAATTTTTATGGATTCTGTCATTTCACTGATTCGTACTAAATAACGAGCTAATGAATCCCCCTCTTTTTGCCATTGGACTTCCCAATCAAATTCATCGTAACACTCATAATGATCAACTTTACGAAGATCCCATTGTATTCCGGAAGCTCGTAGCATTGGTCCCGACAAACCCCAATTTATTGCTTCCTCTCCACCAATAATACCTACTCCCTCAACTCGTTCTAAAAAAATGGGATTCCGTGTAATAAGCTTTTGATATTCAGCAATTCCTGTTAAAAAATAATCGCAAAAATCCAAACATTTATCTATCCAGCCATGAGGTAAATCAGCAGCGACTCCACCAATACGAAAAAAATTGTGCATCATTCGCATACCGGTGGCAGCTTCGAATAGGTCATATATCAATTCTCTTTCTCGAAAAATATAGAAGAAAGGAGTCTGTGCCCCAATATCTGCCATAAAAGGGCCAAGCCATAACAAATGCGAAGCTATACGACTTAACTCCAACATAATGACTCTGATATAACTGGCCCTTTTAGGGACTTGAATATTGCCTAATTGCTCTGGCACATTTACAGTTATTGCTTCTGTGAACATAGTAGCTAAATAATCCCAACGTGTTACATAAGGCAAATATTGTATAATTGTTCGATTTTCCGCAATTTTTTCCATACCTCTGTGTAAATAACCCAATATTGGTTCACAGTCAATAACATCTTCACCATCTAGAGTAACAATGAGTCGAAGAACACCATGCATTGATGGGTGGTGAGGTCCCATATTGACTATCATGAGGTCTTTTCTTGTAGATGGTACAGTCATAGGTTTTTCCTGATTCATTCTTCCATGAATTGCTGAAAGTGAAAAGAAGTTCATCAAACTTTAAGCGAATAATTCAAACTAACTCTTCAAATTAACGAGTTTTTCTCTCTCGAATATCCAACTGCCCTATTAATTCTTTATAACGCGCTCTATTTTTTTTTGACAAATAAGCCAACAACCGTTGACGTTTTCCCAGAATTTTCCGCAGACCTCTCTGAGATAAATAGTCTTTTTTGTGCAATTCCAAATGTGAAGTAAGTCTCCGTATCTTATTGGTGAAACTTACTACTTGAAATTCAACAGATCCTCTGTTTTCTTTGTTTTCTTCTTGTTCTTTCAAAAGAATTGAAATAAATGAATTTTTTACCATAAAATAATTTGACACTCCCCTTTTTACAGATATTTTTTTTATTAATAAGTAATAATAATGTCAGAAATTTTAATGTAGTATACACAATAATCATCGTTTCTTTATAATAATCATCATTTCTTTATATTGATTTTATCAATTAACATTAATCAATCCGATTTTTGAGTTCATTTGGATAGTGATACAAAAAGACGATACCAAATAGTTTAGTACGAAGATTCTGTTGATTAATTTATAGCTTTAATTGATACACTATTTCCTTATTATTTATCCTAAACTGGGATGTAAGACAGTGCATGTGTACATCGGGTTACTTGCGTATAACATGGATATTTACAGATCGCGGACAGCGTAAAAATTGAAAAATATGATTGATAGAACAACAGAATAGATAGGAAACTCAAAATTTTAAATTAGGGATACATATATATCCTTAACATACTAAAGCGGCTCCCATTATTGGTGTCAAACCAATAGCGATTCATACAAGCTAAATCCTCTAATCGATAATTAGGCCAAAAAAAGAAGTTTAATTTAATTAATTCATTTTTTCTTTTGTCAAAATTTTCACTTTCATCCAAAAATTGACTCCAGTTTTTTATCTTGTTCTCCTTACAAAAAAATTGATTTATATGCACATTATTTTGATTTTTAAAATTGAAAGAAATTAGAATTCTCAATTCTCTACGACGTCTAGACGATAAAATTTTTTCAGGAACAAGCAAATCATAATTATTTTTGTCTTTATTTAAAGTTTTTATTTTATGTCTTGGAATGGATTCATCAAAATTATTCTTAGCAACATTTTTAAGGTTTCGGTATCTTTGATTACTTTGGTGCTTACTTTTATGAACCAATGAAATACCTATGATTTGATACATAAAAAACTGTCCGTCATTTTTTACAGATAGACGGGTAGGTTCCATAATTAATATTCCCTTTTTCGTTAATTGTATAAGATTTAAACGCCTCCTCATTATATCCAGATTCATTTCTTTTCTTTGAATATAGGATATAGTAATTTTTCTTACATTTATGAGGCTAACCAGGAGACCATATACCTGGATATTATTCATCATTTTTTGATTCAATTGATTCAAACGTCCAGTCCACCTTAATTGCAAAGGAAAATCTCCTTTAAGGAATATTTTTAGTTTTTCGATCGATTCTAAAAAAGATTCTTCAATATTGTTTTGATTCTTTAATTCAAAATATTGTTTTGAATTGGATGGGCTAAAATTTAAAAAATCCTCATTCTCCTCTTGCTTTCCCTTTATATTTTGATTTTCACTAAAATTTGGATTTATATTCAGATTAAAAAGAAGTAAGTTGCTTGGGATAAACCAAGGTTTCTCTTTATATTTATGATAAAGTATCACAAACTCTGGAAAGAAAAACAATTTCGGATTTGATATGAGGCGATTTAAGATTAAGAATTTTTCATTCATTCCCATCCAATCAAAATAAATTCCCATCCAATCAAAAAAGACCTTTTTGTAATTGATTTCGGAATTTGAATCAATCGGAAGATAAAAAAGACCATTATTATGAATTTGATCCCTTACTTGGATTTGGTCCTTATTAGGTTCAACCTGAATATTTGTATTCAATTTCCAACCCAAATATTTTCTATCTGTATTTTTTTCCGTATATATACTATAAATTTTTCCTAGATGATTCTTGATAGGAAGATTTTTGAGTATGTTAACAATTTTTTCTTTATTTCTGGTGGAATTTTCTTGCTTCTTATTTATTTCTAATGATGATCTATAAATATAGGACTTCTTCTTAGTTTCAGAATGAATATATTGATATGATAAACGATCATATCTATCGTTTTTTTTTAAATTCTCTTCTTTATTTGGTAATAAATAGACTTTCGAATTTGGTTTTTTTTTAGAATCAAATAATTGGTCTTTTTCATAGGAATACCATTTCTTTAGATCCTTATTTTGAGATGGCTGGCATTTATTTTTTCCATTTCGCCATTTTTGTGGGACTAATCTAGACCATGTAATTTGAGATAAATCGTATTGATAATGACCTCTTAACCAGTTTTTCCATGGATTCATTCCATAATTTGGAAGTTTCTTATGTCTTACTTCGGAATCAAATATTCCTTGTCTTCTAAAAAAATCCTTTATTTCATTCTTAAGAAAAAAAGACGGCCCATTATACTGAAGAATAGATCTTAGCTTATTGAAGTTAAGAACCTGGGTTTGTGAGAATTTTAAAAATACATATTTTTGTGACAAGTAAGATAAATCAAAAAAAATATGTGACTTCTGCTTACTATTTCTAAGATTATCAAAAGCTTTTTTTATAGTTATAGTCGAAATCAAGTCAATTTTATTTTGTTTTGTTTTATTAATCTTTTCTTGATTTGTTTCGTTATTGTCAATGTATTTAGCAAGAATTTTTTTTGTTGATTCCATAAAAAGTTTTAGAGTGATTCTGCGCATATTAATGATACATAGAAAGATATCTATGTATATTTTTTCAATGAAAAATTGAACTATTAATTCAATATTTTTTATTTTTAATATTTTCCAAATTTTTGGGAGTGATTCTCCATTATTCTTTTTCTTTTTTTTTATTTCCGGCGTTACTTTTTTTTTGTTTTTTTTCATTATTTCTATTTTATTTCTGATTGCGTTTATTCTATCAATTCTATGTTTAATTTTTTCTTCTGCCTGTGAATAATTTGTCAAACTTGTAGATCGATTTTGACTAAGTGATTCATGAATTATCTGATTGCTGATTATAGAATCCTTTTCTATTTCAGTTTCATTTGATTCATCTATTTCTCTCGGTATAAATAATGGAATTTTCTTTCCTTTTAAAAGTTCTTTTATTATTTGTTTTACAAATAAAAATGCTTTTGCTTCTTTTTTTTTTATTTTTTTTAAAGCCCTTCGAACTCTAAAATTTAATTTTCTGATTTCCACTTTATAGTCTATATCTTTAAAAATGGGTTCAAAAAAGGAAGGTGTTTTTCGTGGAGGACCAAAAGGATATTCCGTTTCCATTCCCAAAACTGTTAAAAAACAAGAATCAAAATCATCTTGTTGCTTTCTATCTCTATCAGAGAGTCGTAGCTTAGATCTGTGCCAAGGTTTCAAATGAAAAGGATATAGGATTTTGATCTGAAAACCTTCTGTTAACCAATTTTTAGGAAATTCTGTTTT